TTGACTGGATGACTGGAAAAGGCTCAAAAACGAGGAAATGGGGGTAAGTCCGGTTTATGTTAACGATTCACGAATCAATGTGTGAATCGAAGGTTCATACTCTAAAATTTATCTGATTTTGTCAATTGTTAGAATTTTTTCTCGAGGAAATCATGCATTTTCTAGGATATTATTATTCCGGATCTTATCGAAAACTTACAGCAGCCTGCCAAACAAAAGCTAAGAGAAAAAAAAACAGAGGTATGACTGGCATAACATCTACGATTGGATTCAAAAAAGCATAGGCTTCGGGCAATTTGCCGAAGAAAAAACTACTCGAATAAAGGGGCGAATTAATACAAATACAGATCAAACTAACGATATTAAGCATAACAGACATTTTGTTCTTGGAGATAATTGCATTTTGGTTGCATTTTTGATATCAGGAAAAAGAAAGAAAGTAAATAAGGTAGACAAAAATCCTTCTTTTTCTTTGAATCCATCCAACCAAAAATCCTCCAATTCTCAAAGGAGAATAGAAGAAACGATACTTTCATACAATATCTTAATTGAATTCTATGTAATGATCAATAAATTAAGTTGAATTCTGTATCTATATGTATCAAAATTAGAATACCGGTCTATTCTATTATTCTATAGATATATAAGATCTATATTCTATAGATGTGGAATCTTTCTAGATATTTATTTGGTCTGGAGTTGACAAACAACCAATAACAATATTATTGTTTCTTAGTGTCAATTAGAAATTGAAATGGGGCGTGGCCAAGTGGTAAGGCAACGGGTTTTGGTCCCGCCATTCGGAGGTTCGAATCCTTCCGTCCCAGCACGGATACATTTCTCCATTATTCCCATATAAACCCTATCATAATATAAAAAGGAAGTGGGGGGGGGTGGGTAGCAGTTAATCTATATTACTTTAAATATCTGTGTCTGTTCGAATTTCATTAACAAATGATCAAGTCTCATATTCTATAGTTATAGTATAGTAGATATAAAACATCTATAACAAACAACAAATAGTGACAACAGTTCCGTCTATCTGATAGATTAGGAGAAACCTTACCTATTTTTTTTTCGATTTTGATTTTCGTAATCTGATTAAAAGAATCAAAATTCAAATATTAACTTACATTATTTTTTGATACATCTCATGAAAAAAAAGGGGATTTTTTTCTTCTTATCTTATTTCTTTCTTCGTTTCTTTGATCTATTTCAAATATTTATTTGAAATTAGTGATGAGTCAATTCAAAAAGAAAGACCGATCCTCCTATAAAGATCAAAGTCGGTGCTTATTGTCCAATTTTCTTCAAACCCAACCCAATCAAACTAAAGTAAATTAAAAAATGATGTTTAATTTCATTTAGAAATAAAAAAAGATTTTTAACGATTCCCTGTACGTGGGATCTTTGAAAAAGGTTGTCTTGCTAGGATTTTTTCAGAAAAATATTGTTTCATGTATTATATATTCATATATAGAAGAAAAAGTGGAGATTGCGATGTCTATGGACAGCTGAACCGATGACTATTCATGATTCCGTAATTGAATCAATTCCATACCGGTTCCAAATTAGAGGAATGTTATGGTAAAACTTCGTTTGAAACGATGTGGTAGAAAGCAACGTGCGACTTGAAGGACACAACCCGTTGTGGATTTTTACATCCACCACTTTCGATTTGTCTAGAAATGAGGTGCTCTTGGCTCGACATTGTTTGTTCTGTTACACTTGAACCCTTCCTTTTGTGTCGGGTTGTAAATAGTCCATGATGGAGCTCGAACCTAAAGTATTAATTCATTTCTCAGGGGCAAGGATCTAGGGTTAATGCCAATCAACCGGAACAACTTCGTAAATATATGAAAAACCGAAAGGATCCAATTCGAGCAAGTTTCCAATTCAAAAGCAAAACTTGTTGAAATTGATCCCAATTTTTCGATTCAACGTGTATCATACTAGAATCAACCGTCCATAGGATTCTATGATAGAAAGAAATAAAAAAGGGTATGTTGCTGCCACTTTGAAAAGATTAAGAAACACCGAAGTAATGTCTAAACCCAATGATTCAAAATAGGAATAAAGGGTTTAAAAACAAGGAAACACCCTTTATAGTTGTTAATTCTTTCGATAGTCTCAATAACTGGATCTGACTAAAGAATCCAAATAGAATTTGAAATAGTTTAACCGGTATAAACGAAAGGGAGTAAAGACTACTCAATAAATGAAATTTACTAAAGATTTTTCTTTGAGCTATTTGATAGTTATCCGACTTGAGTTATGAGTACGAGCGGTTTCTTTTTCATTTTTCAGGAAGAAAAAAGATTGGAATCGTAGTCTAATTCATTTTATAGGCCCATTTGTTATTTAATTTATTAGAATTGGATACATAGACAAAACTTCGAATTAAATCGTTTTTTCTCGAGCCGTACGAGGAGAAAACTTCCTATACGGTTCCAGGGGGGGTATTGTTCATCTATATCTATCCCAATGAGCCGTCTATCGA